CATTTTCTAGTATATTATTATTCAGGATCTTATCGAAAACTTACAGCAGCCTGCCAAACAAAAGCTAAGAGAAAAAAAAACAGAGGTATGACTGGCATAACATCTACGATTGGATTCAAAAAAGCATAGGCTTCGGGCAATTTGCCGAAGAAAAAACTACTCGAATAAAGGGGCGAATTAATACAAATACAGATCAAACTAACGATATTAAGCATAACAGACATTTTGTTCTTGGAGATAATTGCATTTTGGTTGCGTTTTTGATATAAGGAAAAAGAAAGTAAGTAAGGTAAACAAAAAATCCTTCTTTTTCTTTGAATCCACCCAACCAAAAATTCTCCAATTCTCAAAGGAGAATAGAAGAAACCATACTTTCATACAATATCTTAATTGAATTCTATGTAATGATCAATAAATTAAGTTGAATTCTGTATCTATATGTATCAAAATCCTAGTACCGATCTATTCTATTATTCTATAGATATAGAAGATCTATATTCTATTCTATAGATATAGAATCTATCTATATATTTATTTCGGCTGGAGTTGACAAACAACCAACAACAATATTATTGTTTTTTAGTGTCGATTAGAAATCGAAATGGGGCGTGGCCAAGTGGTAAGGCAGCGGGTTTTGGTCTCGCTATTCGGAGGTTCGAATCCTTCCGTCCCAGCGCGGATCCATTTTTTATACTCCATTATTTCCATATAAAACATATCATAATATAAAAAAGAAGTGGAGGGGTGGATAGGAGTTAATTTATATTGATTATTAATTTAAACATCTGTGTCTGTTCGAATATCATTAACAAATGATAAATTTCCATATTCTATAGATATAGTAGATATAAAATATCTATAATAAACAGTGACAACTGTTCAGTTTATCTGATAGATACAAGAAACTTTACCCTTTTTTTTTCGATTTTGATTTTCGTAATCTGATTAAAAGAATCAAAATTAAAATCTGAACTTACATTATTTTTTTATATTTATATATCTCATGACAAAAAAATGGATTTCTTTGATCTATTTCAAAATTTTATTTGAAATTAGTGATGAGGCAATTCAAAAAGAAAGACTTACTTTTATAGGAAGATCAAAGGCGATGCTTGTTGTCCGATTTTCTTCAAATCCAATCAAATTTAATAATGATGTTTAATTTAAATAGTTAATTTCATTTATAAAGTTTTTCTTTTTTTAATTTTAATATAATAAAATTTTTTTTTAATGATTCCTTGTACGTGGAATCTTTGAAAAAGTAGGAAATCGTTTAATTTATCCTACACTTGAAGATGCAGATTCAAAAACTTAATTTGTTTATATTATATATATTCTGGTATTTACATATATATATATATATTTCTTGTTTCTTTCTATTATCTATATATCATAGACTATTAGTCTATATAGTATGTTAAGTATGTTGTCTTGCTAAGATTTTTTCATAAAAATTTTGTTTCATGCATCATATTATAGAAGAAAAAGTGTAGATTGCGGTGTCTATGGACAGCTGAACCGATGACTATTCATGATTCCATGATTGAATCAATTCCATACCGGTTCCAAATTAGAGGAATGTTATGGTAAAACTTCGTTTGAAACGATGTGGTAGAAAGCAACGTGCGACTTGAAGGACACGACCCGTTGTGGATTTTTACATCCACCATTTTCGCTTTATCTAGGAATGAGGTGCTCTTGGTTCGACATTGTTTGTTCTATTACACTTGAACCCTTCGTTTTTTGTCGGGTTGTAAATAGTCCATGATGGAGCTCGAACAGAAAGTATTAATTCATTTCTCAGGGGCAAGAATCTAGGGTTAATGCCAATCAACTGGAACAACTTCGTAAATATATGGAAAATCGAAAGGATCCAATTCGAGCAAGTTCCCAATCCAAAAGCAAAACTTGTTGAAATTGATCAAAAATTTTTGATTCAACGTGTATCATGCTAGAATCAACCATCCATAGGATTCTTTGATAGAAAGAAATCAAAAGGGGGTATGTTGCTACCGCTTTGAAAGGATTAAGAAGCACCGAAGTAATGTCTAAACCCAATGATTAAAAATAGGAATAAAGGGTTTAAAAACAAGGAAACACCCTTTAAAGTTGTTAATTTTCTCGATAGTCTCAATAACTGAATCCGATTAAAGAATCCAAACAGAATTTGAAAAAGTTTAACCGGGATAAACGAAAGGGAATAAAGACTACTCAAAAAATGAAATTGATTAAAGATTTTCCTTTGAGCTATTTGAGAGTTATCCGACTTGAGTTATGAGTAGGAGCGTTTTCTTTTTCTTCCTGAAGGAAGAAAAAAGACTGGAATCGTAGTCTAATTTATTTTATAGGCCTTTTTGTCATTTAATTTATTAGAATTAGATACATAGACAAAACTTCGAATTAAATTTTTTTTTCTCGAGCCGTACGAGGAGAAAACTTCCTATACGGTTCCAGGGGGGGTATTGTTCATCTATATCTATCCCAATGAGCAGTCTATCGA